CCAGATATAATTTGATCATTATGAACAAATCCAAAATCTTTGTAGACAGAGTCAATCATGAGTTCCCAGCCGTGTGGTGAATGGAACCCGATACATAAATCGGTTAATAAAAGAATAGAAAAAGCTTTGACTGTGTCGCTTAAGTTATATAGGAATTCCTGAGTCCAAGAGTTAAGAATAACAAGTTCTTCGTTACCCAAAATGGAATAGCCGCTTAAAATAACAAAACAGATTATATTTGTCGAGAAGTGCAAAATTGTATGGATACGATCCTCATTGTGTATCTTGATTAATTGGATCGTTTCTTTGTGGATTCCTATACGAAGTTTTTGGAGATGTGTCTCCGAGTATTCCTTGAGCATTTCGTCCAAGAAGAGAAGTTCCTCTAATTCTATGAATTTTTCTAGAATACTCTTTTCTTGAATATCATTCAAAAAAATTTCGGATGTCCCGGTATTCCACCAATTTGTAACCCAGGATTCCAGACTTTTATTAAATGAGAGAGAAATCCACCAGGGCAAAAATACTATAGATGCAAGATAGAAAAGGGGAGTGAATACTTTCTTTTTTGCCATTTTTTCATCTATCTGTGAATTGTTAATTAACCCACCTCATTCGTCGACTCTCTGCGATCTAATATTTCTTTCACGCATGAGTTCTCTACAAGGTATGAATCTATTTTATTTGTGATTTTGTGGCTAGTCTTTGAATCTAGAAAGAATACAGAAATCGACTAAGAATCCACGAATGAGGAAATAATAAAAAAAATTGTTTCCAGATATCTCAATCGGGCAAATTCGAAACAAGTGTCTCCTTTCGATGAATGACCGAAAGAACTGCTTTAAATAATAAATTTAGTAATGAATATTATTCAGATTTTGAGACGAAAGAACTCCTTTTCTATCAAAATATCCAATATTTCAAAAAATTTCACTAATTATCCATAGTCAGTAATAGACTAATTGAGGGAAAGATATTGTGATGATCAAAACACAAAACAAATGAGTGGCAAAACAAGACAGAAATTGGCTAGTTATCATTATTAAGAAATCCAATTGTTCGTCATTAAGGAACATAAAAGGATAAAAATAAAGGTCGATTGAAAAAAAAAAAAGAAATCAAATAATTTACAAGATAGAATTTATTTGGATCTAAAGTATCAATTCCAACAAAGATTGAACTTCAAAAAAGGATCAATTTCTTTTTTCAAAATACTTTGATATACGAGATGAATCTATTATTTCGATTTATTACTTGTTTTGTTATTGAATTGCGTGGATTTGCATATGCATAAAAGACCCCAACACAAAAAAAAGGGTTTTCGTTTTATGGTTGTTTCATATACGTCTGCTTTGACCTGAATAAACGTTCTGACGAAACTTCAATTAAGTTATGTTAGAGAAAAAAGAGGATTCTTGCATTTTTCCGTCCTCCTATTTTTCTTCAGCCCATTTCATTTCTCAAAATACTTCAATTGGTACACGCAAGAAATAGGCCAATTCAGCAGCTTTTTGTTCAATTTCTCGTGGAGTCAAATTCTCATCAGTACGAGTCAAGGGAATGGCCCCACGGCCTCTTATGTCCATATAAAGGACACGACGAGCATAAATACCCTCTTTAACTTCTATTCTAACGGACTGAATATCTTTTATAAGGAATCGAAGAAATATACGACGATTTTTTCCAGGAAATCCCCAACGAAAAATACACACTATTCCCTCCTTTCTATCGAATCGATCATAACCACTACCTACATTCCAGGAAATTGTACACCACAAATAGGAGCTAATAAAGAGACCAGCGATCCCGTAGAAAGACATCACGATCCCTTGTGGAAAAAAAACGATTTGCTGAGACGGAAAAAAAGATATCAAATTTCTACCAAGATAACTGGAAATTCCAACTAATAAGAATCCTAATGAACCTAAAAAAAGGATAAAGGCCCAGCAGAAATTACTTATTTTTCGAGACCCCCTTATAAGTTCTATCCATATATGTTCTGATCGCCAATTCATACTTGATACGATTTCATTTTATTGGAATTGATAGAATACCCCAAATGAATTTGACTTGATTTTTTTTGTTTCCAAAGTAACTCTCATCAACTAGCACTTGAACCTTTAGGAATAATTCATCAAATTGGTTAGATCTAAAATAATAACATACCCTTCATACGATCCCACTATACATATAGATCCACCCACTTTCGATTTGATCCATCCAGCGATCCCGATCGATTTGAAAATAGCTAGAAGTAATTTACCCATAGATCATCTTTCTGCAGGCATAAGAAGGCATAAGAGCTTTTTCTTTTATGTTCGGCGGAAATCACATGGTATACCATATTCCACTAAATAGATATCTGTTTTATGATCCAAGTCTAAGTTTTGAAAAAAAAAACTGGATGGGAATCAATCTCATCCCATCAGATCTAAACAATCTTGTTTTTTTGAACATAAAGAAATAAAGAAGCCATTGCAATTGCCGGAAATACTAGGCCTACTAAAGGCACAAAAATGGAGGGAAGGTTGAAAGTTGTCATAGAAAGGGTACCTCGATTTACTATTTGTACCTGTTATTTTATTATTTTTAAATAAAGATATCTTATAATAATTATAATTAAGAATTGTAATTATTATTAATTAATAAATTCTTAGTATAGATCTAAGTATCTATATATCTAAGATAGTATATAAAATAAGTGCAAGGAATGTCGAACTAAATAAATGGACTTATTCATCTTTCTACATGAAAGATATGTATGATAACCTACTTTAATTATTTTTCTTCATTTCTTTGTCTTTGAATTTAATAAAGAAAGAGTTTCTTACTCTTTATCGAAGGATTGGTTAGAATCCGACCCAACAGGGATTTTGACCCAAAATGGGATTTGCGGGAGATAGAGAAAGATACAAAATTCTATATCTATAATCTATATAGAATCTATGTTTTCTATATTTAAATTATATATGTAAGACGAGAAGAAGAAATTCGTTTTATTTGCTTTGCCCAATTTCACGAAAGGTAGAATTCACTCTTTTATCTTGTTGATCGGGGCTTCTTGATTAGTAACTGGGAATATAGGTAAAAAAAAAGAGTTATCCGAAACTTTTGCTTCTTTCTATAATTAGATCTTATGTAACCAAAGAAAACTTCATTCTTATTTACTTTGATTCCGCTAAACTAACTACTCGTTTGTTATAAATAAAATAATTAAACTTAGTGTTCTACTTGATTGATTTTTGATCCAAAGGAAAGAAAGCGTGGAGTTTCAATAGTTCACTAAGAACACTTTTTAAAAGATTACGTGGTACGATTAGGTCGAATAAGCCCTTCTGGAATAAATATTCCGCCGCTTGTGAACCTTCCGGTACTGTTTTATTTAATGTTTGTTCAATTACTCTTTTACCAGCAAATGCAATGTAGGCATTGGGTTCGGCAATAATGATATCCCCCAACATACCAAAACTAGCTGTCACCCCGCCAGTAGTAGGAGATGTAAGAATTGATACATAAAATAACTTTTTATTTGATTGATAATCATATAAAGCAGACGATATTTTAGCCATTTGCATCAAGCTCAAACTCCCTTCTTGCATACGTGCCCCCCCAGAAGCACACACTATAATAAGAGGTAGAAATTGATTGGTAGCGTACTCAATCAAACGAGTTATTTTCTCCCCTACTACGGATCCCATACTACCCCCCATAAACTGAAAATCCATAACCCCAATTGCTACGGGAATACCGTTTAGTCGGCCTATGCCCGTTTGAACAGCCTCAGTTAATCCTGTCTTTCTTTGATAAGAATCAATACGATCTTTATAAGGCTCCTCTTCCGAATGAAATTCGATGGGATCCAAAGAGACCATGTCTTCATCCATAGGATCCCAAGTACCTGAATCGATCAAAAGTTCGATTCTATCTGAACTACTCATTTTCAAATGATATCCACATTGTTCACAAATATTCATTTTGGATTTCAAAATTTTTTTATAATTTAATCCATAACAATTTTCGCATTGAACCCACAAGTGTCTGTATTTTTGAGTAACATCGAGATCATTAGAGTTTTCTCTTATAGTTAAATCACTACCCTTCATGCGGGTTCGTATACTGGAACCCTCGCTTTCACTACTATTTTGACTTTCCCCCCAAATGGACCTAGAAATGTAACTGTCACTGTAATTATCACTACCAGAAGTCTCAATGCAGATTTGAGACTGAAGATAACTGTCAATGCAACTATTAATGTGATTATTCCAACTATATTGAGTATCGTACATGTAACGATTATAGTAGGGATCTTCACTCGTATGTCTATTATTCAGATAACTAGAATTCCGATAACTATAAAAAGAACTTTCTAGTTCACTCAGAAAAGAATGATCGTTGTCAATTTCAAAAATCTGATTTTCAATATCAAAATATATGGAATAACAGTCTCCATTACTATCCCTTACTAAAAAAGTGTCATCAGAGATGAAATTCCGAATGTCTTTGACGCCGAATAAAGAATCAAGATTACTGTAACTAGAATTGTCACAATTCCTCCAATTATGAATGTTTTTAGCCCTATCTTTTAGATTCGGATCTTCACTCTCACTGGTATTTTCAATAGGACTGTCCGTTGATTTATTTAGCCCGCATCTGCATTCTAACTTCTTCTTAAACTTATTAAACAACATCGAATTAAACCACCATCTTTCCATAGAGTTTTCTTGCCCCCTATTTGCATGAAAATACAATAGATGAATAGTCATTCGATCCAAAAAAATTTATTTGAATATCTTATTTATTTCTTATCAGAATAAACATAGAAATCCAATCACTAGGAATAAGGAGTGTGAGTATTGAAAAAAAAAAAGATTTGTTCTGTCCTATAAATAAAGAATTTTTTTCGTAAAATCTCGTCTAATATCTAACTTAAGTAATAAATTAAGGTTCTATTCTAACACAGAACGGAAAAGGACAATATACAGGATGGGTAGAAAGTATTG